GTCCCACAGAACTCTATTAGTAGTTCTTTTAAGAACTGAATTAAGTACGTTTAGATTTTGTAAAGATGAATAAATAGGTTTATAGAAAAAAGTCGATAAAAATATTCCAACAAAAGCTATACTGAGGGAAAAACTTGCGTTTGTGACAAATTCCTGCCAATCCACAGAATCATTTGAATTTTGATGTAAAAGATTTATAGATGGATTTAACAATTTCGATAATATATCTAAATAACTTCCGTGTTGATTAAACGGGATTCCGATAATACCAACAAAGAAAGTAAATAGGACTAATAAAAAGATGGGAAATATCATAGTATTGTCCGATTCATGAGGATAAGAAAAAGTCTTTTTAGTGCGAAAATGAATAATAGTAAAAAAGGGGCTTATAATGCTTTTTACATTATCATCAATTTGATATGTCTTATTCGAACAAAAAGAATCCCTTTCATTATTCGCCATTGGCAATAAAGTTAGTAAAGGAATTTTTTTTTTTTTTTGTATTCCTTTTCCCCATAGAGATATTGAATAGAAAGAGTTACTTTTTTGGCCACTAAAATTTTTAAACTGAACGTTTAAATGTCCCTCAAAAGTAAGTAAATAAACCCGAAACATATAAAATGCGGTTAATCCGGCTGTGGAACAAGCTATTATTGCGAAAATCGGTGAATACAACCAACTATCATTAATAATCTCATCTTTTGACCAAAAACAAGCAAGAGGTGGAATACCACAAAGAGAAAGTGTACCGACTAAAAAGGCGGTTTTTGTAACTGGGACATACTTTTTTAAACCTCCCATAAGAGCCATATTCTGACTTTTGTCTGGCGAATATCCAACAATAGATTCCATCGAATGAATAATAGACCCGGATCCTAAAAACAACAATGCTTTAGAATAAGCATGAGTAATCAAATGAAATAAAGCAGCTCGATAAGAACCCATGCCTAGAGCTAACATCATATAACCTAGTTGAGACATTGTCGAATAAGCTAAACTTCTTTTAATATCTTTTTGAGCCAGAGCTAAAGTAGCTCCTAATAATACTGTTATTATACCTATGAAAGATATGAAATTCATTATGTAAGGTATGGTTATAAAAAGAGGAAGAAGGCGAGCTACAAAAAAAATTCCCGCTGCTACCATAGTAGCAGCATGGATAAGAGCGGAAATAGGAGTAGGGCCTTCCATGGCATCAGGTAACCATACATGAAGGGGGAATTGGGCAGATTTAGCAACTGCACCAGCAAATAAAAGAAAGGAACACAGAGTCACAACTAGAAAATTTACTTCATTATTATAAAGCAGGTTCTTGACTATTTCGAACAAATCCTGAAATTCAAAACTACCCGTTATCCAATAAATACCTAAAATTCCTAATAATAAACCAAAATCCCCCACACGATTAGTTACAAACGCTTTTTGACAAGCAGTTGCCGCAATAGGTCGCGTGAACCAAAACCCTATTAATAGGTAAGAACACATTCCAACTAATTCCCAAAAAATATAAATTTGTATCAAATTCGAACTAGTAACTAATCCCAACATTGAAGTATTGAAAAAACTCAGATAAGCAAAAAATCTCAAATATCCTTGATCATGCGACATATAATTGTCACTATAAAAAAGAACCAAAATTCCAACAGTAGTAACTAATATTAACATAATAGAAGTAAGCGGATCAATTAAGTAACCGAATTCTAAAGAAAAATCATTATTAATGGTCCAAGACCATACATATTGATAGATAGAACTTCCATTTATTTGTTGAATAGAGAAATAGAATGAAAGAATCATAACTATGCTTAACAGGAAAATACTAGGAAAAGCCCACGCACGACGAAGATTTTTTGTTGCGGTTGGAAAAAGGAGAAGTCCCACTCCTATTAACATAGGAACTGGTAGTGGAATGAAAGGTATAATCCATGAATATTGATATGTATATTCCATAAAAAAAAAACTTTTTTCTTGTTTTATTCTTAAAAAAAAAATAAATTATTTCTGCTTCACCGGCTCTTATCATCCTTTTCTTTTTATTTTTAGGTTCAATAAAAAATCAAGATAGGAAAAACTAAAAAAAAAAGTTCTCTTCGTAACTTAATTATTCATTATTCTCAATCTTTTTTTTTAGGCTTCAAATATTCAAATCAACAAGTTAGAATTGTTCAAATGATATGAACATAACCAAGTTATGATTCACAATTTTTTTATTAATATTTATTAATATATTAAAATATTATTTTTATTAAAGTATATTCAGTAAGATTTTTCAGAAGAGACAAAAAAATTTTCAATTAATATTACGTATTACGATAATTTATATTTATAGAGCAAAGAAAAAGAATTAGACCAAAGGAGGCTCTTTAATACATTTACTTGATTTTTATATGGCTAATATTAATAGTAATAGATAGGATGGCCCACAATTTGACTTGACGCGAAAAAACCTTTTTTTTCGTTGCTTTATTGAAAAATTCATTGGGGAACTCAACGATTGTCTTTTAGTGAACTAGAAGACATCTTTCGTTGTCGGAAGGAATATGATATTTGACATTTTTCTTTTCAGACCCTAAAAAAGAAATAGCCTTAAAAGAAAAAGGAGAATTACAACTACTAAAAAAATCTAATAAAATTATGTATCCTTTTTGATTAACTACCAGTTTGAGTCAAATTCTCAAATTCTATATACTCGTTCTTTTAAGCTTGCTCAATTTAATAGCAAAAAAAAAAAAAATGAAAGTCATTTTTTGAATTAAATTATTAAATTATAGGGGGGGGTAAGGGTTGGATTTTGACAAAGCTTTCCATTGATTTACCTGTTTTATTACAGGTATTAATATTAATAAAATAGAGCATAACAAAAATGAACAGGGATGTCAAAAAAAAGAAAAATTTGAATTGTTTGAACAATAGAGATGTCTTTCACATACAACTATACAAACGAATAACTTTTAAAAATTTTCATGGCAGTTCCAAAAAAACGCACTTCTATATCAAAAAAACGTATTCGTAAAAATATTTGGAAAAAAAAAGCATATTGGGCAATGTTGAAAGCTTTTTCATTAGCAAAATCTCTTTCAACCGGGAATTCAAAAAGTTTTTTTGTACGACAAAAATAAACGAAATAATCAAACGATCGATTAAATAATCTAAATATGAAAATGCTACTCCCCCTTTAATCTAAATTAATATAAATTAATATATATATATATTTATATATATTTTCTCATTTCCGAATGGGGATTCTTTTTTCCCCATCGGTTCACTTGTCACAATAATTAATAAGGTTTCCTTTTTTTGTACATAAAAGAAGATATAAGATCGTTACTAAAAAAAACTGTTTTTTAACTTTTTGAATGATTCTTTTTCTGACTCAGTATAGAATATATTACCAACTGGTGTGATAAAAGTGCTCTTTAAAATTTTATTGATTTAGGCCAGCATTACATTATTAGTATAGACGCACAATGTGTCAATTTTGAGTGGTCAAAAATGGATGAATCCTAGGCTTGTAAAAGTAAAAGAAGATTGCTCAATCTTTATAATGAATTCTCATTTTTACAAAGAATTTTGTGTTCATTGAAGAAGTGCACTTGTCAGTTTAAATTCATTTAAATTCATAAAAAAAAAATGTATTTTGTAAAAATATTCAAAAACAGGAAGGAACCTTTTTAAATAAAAAAAAAAAATGATTGGGTTGAAGTCATAATTATTTAGTTACAGGATTTCCATTTATAAAAGACGAAAATGTCCTAAAACATCTTAATCTTATTATTAAAAAAGGGATAATAAAGATTTTTTTTATTGGAATCTTTCAATGCATTTATATTGAATATTGAAAAGAAACGCTTTTTTCTCATTAATTTAATTTTGAAAATATTGAATTGACTCCTTCAATCTCGACGATTAACTCAAAATATATTATTATTATTGAAATTATTATTTCAAAGACCCTACGCCGCTATGGTGAAATCGGTAGACACGCTGCTCTTAGGAAGCAGTGCTAGAGCATCTCGGTTCGAGTCCGAGTGGCGGCATGGCATCTTATAAAAGAGATATAATAAGTCCGATAATGAATTCAATTCCTAATTGAATTTCAATTCTGTATAATTTTTTACCCCCTCCCCTTAAAAAAAAATTATGATATTTTCTACTTTAGAACATATATTAACTCATATATCCTTTTCAGTCGTTTCAATTGTAATTACAATTTTGTTCATAAACTTATCAGTCGATGAAATCAGAGGACTATATGATTCGTCAGAAAAAGGGTTAATAGCGACTTTTTTCTGTATAACAGGATTATTAGTCACTCGTTGGATTTTTTCAGGCCATTTCCCATTAAGTAATTTATATGAATCCTTAATTTTTCTTTCATGGAGTTTCTCCATTATTCATATGGTTTCAGATATTACCAAACATAAAAATTATTTAAGGGCGATAACTGCACCAACCACTATTTTTACCCAAGGCTTTGTTACTTCAGGTCTGTTAACTGAAATCCATCAATCAGAAATATTAGTACCCGCTCTCCAATCCCATTGGTTAATGATGCACGTTAGTATGATGGTATTGGGCTATGCAGCTCTTTTATGTGGATCATTATTATCAGTAGCGCTCTTAGCCATTACATTTCGAAAACTTCTAAGGATTCTTAGTCAAAACAATAATTTTTTAAATGAATCATTTTTCTTTGGAGAGGGTAAATACATGAATGAAAGAAACAATGTTTTACTAAGCACTTCTTTTTTTTCTTCTAGAAATTTTTATAAGGCTCAACTGATTCAACAATTAGATTGTTGGGGTTATCGGATTATTAGCTTAGGGTTTAGTTTTTTAACCATAGGTATTCTATCAGGAGCAGTATGGGCTAATGAGGCATGGGGGTCCTATTGGAATTGGGACCCAAAAGAAACTTGGGCATTTATTACTTGGACCGTATTTGCAATTTATTTACATATTCGAACAACTAAAAATTTTGAAAGTCTAAATTCTGCAATTGTAGCTTCTATGGGTTTTCTTATCATTTGGATATGCTATTTTGGGGTCAATTTATTAGGAATAGGGTTACATAGTTATGGTTCATTTAATTTACATTAACATCTAATTAATTTAATTAGATCCTGATGAATATAAAGAGAGACTCTATAGCTATATTTATTTAGTCTAAAATAGTCTAAAAATATAAAATAGTATCTATTTTATATATATTTCAATATTGAAGTACTAATAGAACAGAAGGTAAGAAATAAACTGTCGAGAACCATTAGAATCAAGTAGTGATTCAAATGGTTCTCACAAAGAACAAATCTATCTGGTTACAATTCGTTTTAATTTTCAACTTAAGAGAAAATCCAACTTAAGCTTAAAAAAAAAAGAACCTTAAGAGAAAAAAGACGTCTTTCTCATTCGACAACGAACAATATTCCCGATTGCTTTTTGATTTGTTATTTTTTTGTTTTACTCAAAAAAAACCTATCGATAAAAATAATTAGATATAATAGCTTCCACCTTGTCAACTGATAATGAAAGAACGAAATCCGGATAAATACCTAGACCGATTATTGGTAGAAGGATAGAAATCGAAACAAATAACTCTCGCGGTCCAGAATCAAAAAAATAAGAGTTTGGAACATTAAATAACTTGTATCCATAGAACATTTGGCGTATCATGGATAATAAATAAATAGGCGTTAATATCATCCCAATTGCCATTAAAAAAGTAACTAGTATTTTGGGGATTAAAAGATATTTTTGGCTGGTAATTATTCCAAAAAATACTAAAAATTCCGCAACAAAACCGCTCATGCCCGGTAATGCAAGGGAAGCCATTGATAAGATACTGAACATCGTAAATATTTTTGGGAGCGGGATCGCCATTCCACCCATTTCTTCCAGATAAAGAAGGCGTATTCTATCATAACCCGTTCCTGCCAAGAAAAAAAGAGCAGCCCCAATAAATCCATGAGAAATTATTTGTAAAACGGCTCCGTTGAGTCCCGTATCATTTATAGAGCCAATCCCAATAATTATGAAACCCATATGAGATATAGAGGAATAGGCTATTCTTTTTTTTAAATTTCGTTGACCCGGAGATGTTGAAGCTGCGTAGATTAGTTGTATTGCTCCTATTATAATAAACCAGGGAGAAAATAAAGAATGGGCGTGGGGTAATAATTCCATATTGATTCGAACCAACCCGTAGGCTCCCATTTTTAATAAAATTCCAGCTAGAAGCATACAGGTACTATAATGGGCCTCCCCGTGGGTATCTGGTAACCATGTATGTAAGGGTATGATCGGCGATTTGACAGCAAAAGCAATAAGAAATCCAGCATAGAATATTATTTCCAGTGCCGCGGGATACGATTGATTAGCTAATGTTTGAAAATTTAATGTTGGTTCATTAGAACCATATAAACCAATACCCAAAACTCCGATTAATAGAAAAACGGACCCTCCCGCAGTATACAAAATGAACTTTGTAGCGGAATAGAGACGTTTCTTCCCCCCCCACATGGATAGAAGTAGATAAACAGGAATTAATTCTAACTCCCACATAATGAAAAAAAGTAAAAGGTCTTGAGAAGAAAATGATCCTATTTGACCACTGTACATTGCTAACATCATAAAATGGAATAATCGGGAATCTCGAGTAATTGGCCGAGCCGCTAAAGTAGCTAAAGTGGTAATAAATCCCGTCAGTAAAATAGGTCCTATAGAAAGTCCATCTATTCCCAATCTCCAATAAAAATCAAAAAAATTTATCCATTTATAATCCTCGGCTAACTGGGTTAACGGGTCGTCCAATTGGAAATGAGAACAAAATGTATAGGTTGTAAAAAGAAGCTCTAATATACATATAGATATAGTATACCATCTTATTACTTTATTGCCTCTATGAGGTAGAAGGAAAATAAAAGAACCCATTAATATGGGGAAAACTACAATTATTGTTAACCAAGGAAAATCGTTCGTGGTAAAGACAAGATACACTTGGGCAAAAAAACCCGTGCTCAAAAAACAAATAATAATATTAGAATTTTATTTTCGATTTTTGAGCGAGGGTTTTTGTCGGTAAAAAAAAATGAACTGTATTCAAAATGAATTTAAGTGGTTTTTCTGGAACGTATTAATAAGCTAGACCCATGCTTCGAGTTGTTTCATGCCATAAATAAACTCGAACGCTCAAAAAATCTGTTGGGCAGGCGGATTCACATCTCTTACAACCGACACAGTCTTCTGTTCTTGGAGCAGAAGCAATTTGCTTAGCTTTACACCCATCCCAAGGTATCATTTCTAATACATCTGTTGGGCAGGCTCGGACACATTGAGTACATCCGATACAGGTATCATAAATCTTTACTGAATGTGACATTGGATCTATAATTTTTTAATGCCAGAAATTTTCGATCTAGTAAATTTATAAATGAATTGTATATTTAGACACTAGATGAATCAATGATTTTACCAGAATTTTGCCAATCAATCTAATTCTGGATCAACTCATGAGATTGGGCCAAGATACTTTAATTTTTTACTTTTTTTTTCTCAAATCGACGTATAATACATGCGATGCTGATTTCAATTCATCCTAATTGAAGTTCATGATAATTGAAATTGATAACTAGTCTAATTATTATAAGTGATATTACTTAATTTATTCCTTTTTTTTATTCATTTATTCATTTATTCAATAAATTCGATTGATTGATACGAGTTGATTTTCTGTTACGATAAATTGATGAAACAATAGCTAACCCAATAGCAGCTTCAGCGGCTGCAATAGCTATAACAAAAATCGAGAAAATATCTCCTTTTAGTTGTCGACTATCAAAAAAATCCGAAAATGTTACGAAATTTATATTAACTGCATTCAGTATAAGTTCAAGACACATAAGGGCCCTAACCATATTTCGACTCGTGATCAATCCATAAATACCGATAGAAAATAAATAGGCACTCAAAACAAGTACATGCTCGAGTATCATTGACCAGCTCCTTATTAATTTTGATTCATTTCCATATGAACACAACAATTCAACCGAGTTTATTTACTATAAAAAGAAAAAAAGTACAAAACAAGAAAATGGTATTTGGTACTAGATAAAACAAAATTATTATAGTCTTAGAATTTAAGATAAATGAATTTGATAACACCGATACAGGGTTTCATTTTGATTGCCTTTAGCGGTTATAAAGAGTTCTCATTGCCGAGCAACAGCAATTGCACCTATCAAAGCAACTAAAAGTATTATCGAAATTAGTTCAAATGGAAGAAAAAAATCGGTTGATAAATGAATTCCAATTTGTTGACTATTACTTATCAAATCTTGCTCGACAATCTGATTTGATTTTGTCGTCCAAATAATCCCGTACCAAGACGTATCTAGAATAGTACTAATTAGTGAAACAAAAATACTTGTACAAACCAAGGAAGTAATCCCGTCGCCAACAGTCAAAAGGTTCAAATCTTTATAATATTCTGAACCATTCATGAACATTACAGCAAATAGGATTAAAACATTTATAGCTCCTACATAAATAAGGAGTTGTGCGGCCGCTACAAAATGGGAGTTTGATAGAATATAAAATAAGGATATACAAACAAGAACCAATCCCAACGAAAAGGCAGAATAAATTGGATTAGTAAATAATACCACTCCTAGACCTCCTACTATAAGACCCGATCCCAAAAAAACTAAAAGAAAATCATGTATTGGTGCAGGCAAATCCATTTTATTTTAAAGATAAATAAATCAAAATGTTTTTCATGATTTTATTGACCCGACCAGAAAATTTTTTATCATATCCTATATGCTCCTAATTGAAATATGAAAGTCTAATTGACTGGGTTTAACTGAAAATTGATGTAGGTAGAATTAATGGGCCAATAGCCTTTTTTAACTCGAACCAAAAGGGTCGTTTAGTTCGAAACTCTATTTAGTTATCTATATTATATATAGATAACTAAATAGAGTTCAATTCAAATTAAGCCTCCCTTCCCACCAACCATGGTCAGAATTTAGAGTTATTGACCAAGAAAAAAAAATAATGAACTCATTCCTTTAGATTAGATCAAATCGAACCTTGATAATTTTAAATTACTCTTTAATCAACGCGTTTTTACATTTTTTATTTTCTTTGAGGCGAATTCAAAATTGTTCGAATTGTATAATCGTCAATTACTGACATCGGTAAACGACCCAAAGCAATTTGATTATAATTCAATTCGTGACGATCATAAGTTGAAAGTTCATATTCTTCAGTCATTGATAAACAATTTGTTGGACAATACTCAACGCAGTTACCACAAAATATACAAATTCCGAAATCAATACTGTAATTAAGCAATCGTTTCTTTCGAATATCAGTTTCCAATTTCCAATCAACAACGGGGAGATCTATAGGACATACACGAACACATACTTCACAAGCAATGCATTTATCAAATTCAAAATGGATTCGGCCACGGAAGCGCTCCGATGTAATTAATTTTTCATAAGGATATTGAATAGTTACAGGTAAACGGTTTGCGTGGGATAAGGTAATCATGAACCCTTGACCAATGTACCTTGCAGCTCGTACTGTTTGTTGACCATAATTCATGAACCCAGTTACCATAGGGAACATATTGTAAATATCTATAAAAATTTTGATGTTTGTTTCTTTCTCTTGTTTGAGAGAAGCTGTAAATAGATAATATCACATTCCTTTTTCCTTTACAGTGAAAGGAGTTGGGAAGAGGTTGTTAATAATAGATTACCCAGAGAAATGGGTAAAAGAAATTTCCATCCAAGATTTAATAATTGGTCCATTCGTAGCCTAGGTAAAGTCCATCTTGTTGTGATAGAAATGAATAAAAACAAATAAGTTTTTGCTAATGTAATAAAAATACCAATTGTCGTTCCAAAAACTCTACCTACTTTATTTATTTCAAATAGCTCAGGAACGAATATGTACGGAATAGAAATATTCCAACCGCCCAAGTAAAGAACTGTTACAAATAATGAAGAAACTAATAGATTTAGATAGGAAGCAACGTAAAATAAACCGAATTTGATACCTGAATATTCGGTTTGATAACCTGCTACTAATTCTTCTTCTGCTTCGGGTAAATCAAAAGGTAATCTCTCACATTCTGCTAGGGAAGAAATTAGAAAAACAAAAAATCCTATAGGTTGACGCCACAAATTCCACCCCCACAAACCATATTTTGATTGGGCCTCAACTATATCAACTGTACTTGAACTGTTAGATAATCATAGTCGGTGATAACATCACAGTTACCATCGCTATTACAAAACCGTACATGAGATTTTCACCTCATACGGCTCCTCGAGAGCCATAAATAAATTTTAAAGGATCCAGTAAGTATTATTTATCTTGATATGGTTGTAGCATATATAGTAAAGGCAAAACCTATTGGAAGATCCCACAAATTAAACCAATGGAATTCTGTCTGCTATATGTTATAATAATAATAATTAAAAAGCAATTCTGAATTGATCTCGTCCTTTAATAATTTTCATTTTTCTTTCTTGTGAGTAATAACTGAATCGTTCAATAAAATACTCCTTGTATAAATATCAATAGATATTTCAACCCATACTTTTTGATTACGAAAAAATAAATGACATTTATTTTATATAATATATTAGATTATTCTTAGATGATTTCATTAATCATGACATGCTGTCTCTATATGAATATATGAAAGAATAAAAAGATCTTATTTTTCGTTCCTCTTCTTCTTTTTAAAAAGGGGGGTTCAAAAAAAAGGATTATTTCGTTCCTGATAGTCATTTTTTTTTAATCGGTGGATAGGAGCATACTCTGGATCGGAATCGTGAGGAGTACTGCTTGATCATTTCTACCAACTTCAAGCCCCACCAATAAGTATTCTTTTTAGCTTATGTAAAATAACCTTTTGGATAATTTACATAAAAAATCTCCATTACTAATCCTTTATATATTTTGGTGTTCCTAACCATCCACTTATTTTTACTTAATAATCGCTTATAGTACTCCAACGAAAGGATAGGATAATAAAAACTATAAACGTTTGATCTTTTTAACCCGCTTCAAGCTAGGATGACTAATCAACCAATCTTGGGGTAAAGGTCGTCCTTATCGTGATTTTATTTTCATTCTTGTACGTAGGAGATGAGACTCAATTTTTTTACTGCTAATTTCGAAGCGGTTTTCTTTCACTCATATAACTATCTGATTTAGTGTATCAACCTGAATAATGACTAAAACAATGAAATGAAAATATCTAGTCAATTTCTTTACTAAAAAGCAAAGCAAGAAGGAAAGAAAAGTTTCTGTTTAACCGAATCGCACGTAGAGATATTGATAACACACAAAGAGTTAATGGAATTTCATAACTAATTGATTGAGCCGCAGCTCGTAGACCACCTAAAAAGGAATATTTATTATTTGATCCATATCCTGACATAAGAAGTCCGATGGGGGCAATACTTGAAATGGCAATCCATAAAAAAACACCGATATTGAGATCAGATAAAACAAGGTTATAGCTAAAGGGAATTACTGAATAACTTAATAAAATGGATATAACTGCTATGGATGGTCCTATACTGAATAACCGAGTATCCCCTCGAGACGGGAGAATATTTTCTTTGAATATTAGTTTTGTCCCATCCGCTAAAGCTTGCAAAATTCCCAAAGGACCGGCATATTCCGGCCCAATACGTTGTTGTATTCCTGCGGATATTTCTCTTTCTAACCACACAATGACCAGTACGCCTATTGTAATTCCTAATACAAGGCTCAAAATAGGTACAAGCCCCCATATCATTCCATAGAACTCTTTGAAAGATTCCAACCTAGAAAAAGAATTAATATTTTGTACTTCTGTTATCTCAATTATCATTTCAACGATCTACTTCTCCCATAATGATATCTATGCTACCTAGTATTGTCATAATATCAGCCAATTTCATTCTTTTAACTAACTGAGGAAGAATTTGCAAATTGATAAAACCGGGCGGTCGAATTTTCCATCTCCAAGGAACACCACTCTGATCTCCTATTAAAAAAATTCCCAATTCTCCTTTTGGGGCTTCAACTCTTACATAAAGTTCTTGCTTCGGCAATTCAAAAGTGGGAGAAGGTTTTTTACTAATGAATCGATATTCAAAATCATTCCATTCTGGATCCTTTTCTCTATCAAAAGATCGGATTTCTAAATTTTCATAAGGTCCTCCTGGAATTCCTTCCAGAGCCTGCTGAATAATTTTTATAGATTCTGTCATTTCACTGATTCGGACTAAATAACGAGCTAATGAATCTCCTTCTTTTTGCCACTGGATTTCCCAATCAAATTCGTCGTAACATTCATAATGATCAACTTTACGAAGATCCCATTGTATTCCAGAAGCTCGTAGCATCGGGCCTGATAAACCCCAAGTTATTGCTTCTTCTCGCCCAATAATGCCTATCCCTTCAACTCGTTCTAAAAAAACAGGATTCCGCGTAATCAGCTTTTGATATTCATAAACCGCTGTTAAAAAATAATCACAGAAATCTAAACATTTATCTATCCAGCCATGAGGTAGATCAGCGGCTACTCCTCCAATACGAAAATAATTATGCATCATTCTCATACCTGTGGCAGCTTCAAATAGATCATATACTAATTCTCTTTCTCGAAAAATATAGAAAAAAGGTGTCTGTGCCCCAATATCGGCCATAAAAGGGCCAAGCCATAAGAGATGAGAAGCTATACGACTCAACTCTAACATAATTACTCGGATATAACTGGCTCTTTTAGGTACTTGAATATTCCCTAACTGTTCTGGTCCATTTACCGTTATTGCTTCTGTGAACATAGTCGCTAAATAATCCCAACGTGTTACATAAGGCAGATATTGTATAACGGTTCTGTTTTCTGCAATTTTTTCCATCCCTCTGTGTAAATAACCCAATATCGGCTCACAATCAATAACATCTTCGCCGTCTAGAGTAAGGATGAGCCGAAGAACACCATGCATTGATGGGTGGTGAGGTCCCATATTGACTATCATGAGGTCTTTTCTTGTAGTTGTTACATTCATAGGTTATTCCTCGATTCATTCTTTCATGAATTGCTGAAACCAAAAAGAAGTTCATCAAAATTCAAGATCTAATAAATCAAATAATTCAAGTTACTTTTCAATTTAACGAGTTTTTGATTCCCGAATATCCAGCCGACTAATTACTTCTTTATAACGTACTTTATTGTTCTTTGCCAAATAAGACAGAAGTCGTTGCCGTTTTCCTAGGATTTTACGTAGACCTCTCTGAGATAAATAATCTTTTCTGTGCAATTCCAAATGTGAAGTAAGTCTTCGTATCTTATTGGTGAAAGTAAATACTTGAAATTCAACAGATCCACTGTTTTCTTTTTTTTCTTCTTGTGAAATAACGGAAATGAATGACTTTTTTACCATAAAATGCAACCTTCTAGCCTTTATTGTTTTTATTTTAAAAATTCAAAAATTTTACCAATCAGTAAGAATAATGGGACTTATTTTCATTTTGTATATACAAAAATCTCAATTTCTTTACGAACTCCTAATTTTAGCAACTAATTTGTTTTCAAATATTAAATAAAATTAATGAATTTTCAATTTTATTTTGATACGAATAGGAAGGCGTGATATATTTCTACACTCAAAAAAGGAGAAAACTATTATTAACTTCAAAAATCCAAATCAAAAATAAGAAGATTCTGTTGATTGATTTAGAGATCTAAATTGATACGTACATCGAATTAGTATTCAGGTATTAAAATGGACTGTAAAATAATTTATGTATGCATCTCTTTCTTTCATCTATCAAATAGCGTGAATGCAGATGAAAAGGGTATTTTTTATTATATTAAATTAACGAATTTAGAATCGTTGATACATATGTATCCTTATCATACTAAAACGGCTGCTATTATTGGTATCAAACCAATATCGATTCATACAAGCTAAATCTTCGAATCTATAATTAGGCCAAAGAAAGAACTTTAAGGTAATTAGTTTGTTTTTCTCTCGTTTGCTTTTATCCAAAACTTCACTAGAGTTTTTTAGGTATTTGAAAAATACTGTATTTTTCGGTATATCATTTCTATTCCTAGAATAGAAAGAAATTAGAATTCTTAATTCTCTCCGCCGTTTAGTGGATAAAATTTGTTCAGGAACAAAGAAATCAGAATGATTTTTGTGCCTATTTTCGTTCATTCTGTGATGTCTTGCAATGAATTTCTCAATTTCTTTTTTAGCAATATATCTTTTTGTTCCGTATCTTTGATTAATGGGGAGCTTGCTCTTATGAACCAATGAAATACTTACCGTTTGATAGATAAGAAGTTGTCCGTTATTTTTTATAGACAAACGAACCGGTTCGATAATTAAGGTGCCCCTTTTCATCAATTCTGTAAGAGTTAAATCCTTTTCAATCATCAGACTATCCAAACGCATTTCTCCCTGTTGAATAGAGGATATAGCAATTTCTTTTGGATTTATCAACCGAAGCAGTAGACAATATACTTTGATATTATTGATTATTGTTTGATTTGCAGACTCAAACCATCTCAATTGAAAACGTAAATACCGTTTTAACAAGAAATCAAGCTCTGCTTCTACGCTGCTTTTGTATTGCTTTTTCTTTCTACGTTTTTTCCTATTTGAGTCTGTATAATCTTTTTCAATATCTTTTTTGTGGTTTGAGAGAAGAGATCCAAGATTCTCTTGGTTTTGTCCATCTGATTGAAGATTATTTTGGCCTGCGGATTCTTTTTCTTCATGATTTCGATTGTTTAATTCACTAATTTTATTTTCATTTAAAACTCTAAAAGGATTTCTTTTTCTATTGATATTTTGATTTTCAATACTCTTTTCATTTCCATTCAAATTTGAAAGAAGTAATTTTATTGATATGATCCACGGTTTCATTTTATATGTATTATAAAAGAGGGTCAATTCTGGGAAAAACCAAAGTTTCAGATTCGATATGGGAAGACTTAGTACTTCTTCGTTCATTTCCATCCAATCAAAAAGGTTTTTTTTTTTTTTTGCTGTTTGGATTCCTTGATTTTGATAAATTGTAAGATAAAAAAGACCCTTTTTAGTAATTTCGTCAATTAGTTGATAATTATTAAACCCAGTCCTAGCATTTTTTTTTTTATTACCATTGGTATCTATCCAGTACGCAATATCTACTTTCTTTCTAAGACAAAAATGGAAAATTTGCCAATCAAAATATTTTCTATCGGAAAATTTCTCCAGATTCATAATATCCTCTTCTCCTAGATAATTTTTGATAGAAATAATACCCCCTGAAATATTATCTAATATACCCTTATCTATATTGTAATCATAAGAAATTTTCTCTTTATTATTTATAGGTAATGGTGATACATAAATATATGAATGCTTTTGATTTTCATAATTAATAGATTTATATGAGAAAAGTTCATACCTATAGTGTTTTTGGAAGTTAGATTTTTGATTCAGTAATGAATTTGATTCAAAATCATTTAATTTTTTGGAATGAATTAATTGGTTTGTTTTTTCCTCAGAATAGCTTTTGTTTAAATCTTTATTAGAATCCATACGTTCTTGATTTATTTTAGTTCGCCATTTTTGGGGTACTACGCGATACCATCTAATCGGAGATAAACCATATTGATAATGACCTCTTAACCAGTTTTTCCATTGATTCATTCCAGAATTCAAAAGATCTTTCTGGCGTAATTCAGAATGAAATATTTCTTGTTCTTCGAAATAATTCTTTAGTTCATTCTTCAGTAAAAGAGAGGTTCCGTGATATTCAAGAACATATCTTAACTTATACAGGTTAATCGGTTGGGTTTGGTATAATTTGTAAAATACATATGCTTGGGACAAGGAGGATAAGTCAAAAATTCTTTTTTGATTCTTATTACTAATATAACAAGTCGACTTTTTTATAGTCGAAATAAAACGAACTGTATTTTTATTTGGTTTATTTATTTTTTCTTTATTTCTTTGATTATTGGAAATGTATTTATCAAATTTTTTTTTTGAGAATTCAACAAAAAGTTGTGTATTGATCCTCGGAATATAAATGATAGATAGAACAATATCTATATATAGCCTTTGAATTACAAATTTTATAATAAAATAGGATTTACGGATAAATCGAAGATTTCCTCTTTTTAATTTCTTCAAAAAAATATTTATTGGTGGTACTTGTTTAGCAGGAGAACTTCTTTTATTAGAACTAATATTTCTTTTATTATTTAGTTCCGAAGTGAAAAATCCTTTCTTCTGCTCTGTTGTAATTTTATCTATTTGATTCCCGATTGTGGTTGTTCTAGCAGCCAGATCGTTCATTTTTTTTTCTGTCAATGAGTAATCTTTTAAATCCATAAATCGAATTTGACTGGACGATTCATGAATGATCAAATTACTCATTATCGAATCTTTTTCTTTTTTAGTTTCACACAATTCAGAGATTTCTCTTAATTCAAAGAATGGAATTGGATTTATTTTTAAAAGTTCTTTTATTATTCTTTTTAGAAATAGAATGCTTTTTATGACCCAGTTTTTTGTTTCTTTTGAGATGTTTGGAAAGAATTTTGTTCTTTCTTTTAAAAACGGTATAACTAGACAAGACTTTTTTTTAAATTTTAGAATTTTTTTTTTTAGTTCTTTTAAAATGGGCTCAAAAAACGAACGCCGTTTTCGGGGAGAACCAAAAGGGAGGTTAGTTTCCATTCCGCAAACTGTTAAAAAACAAAACTCTTTTTTTTGCCCTGTATGCTTCAGTTTCAACGTATTTTTTTTAGGGGATTCTAGCTTAGACCTGTGCCAAGGTTTAAGGCAAAAAGGAAATAGAATCTGTATCTGAATACCGTCTGTCAACCAATTTTTTGGAAATTCTGTTTCTGATAATTGAACACCATTATAGGTACATTTAACATACATTTCTTTATTCCAATCTTTGAAGTCTTCGGACCATTCGGGAACTTGAAATAATAACATACGCACTATATTTTTAGCTATTATTAATGAAGGTAATATAATATATTTTCGAAAAAATGATTGGCTGACTAATAGACACCCTCTTATTATTTGAGCAAATATAAAGGTATCCCATGCTTCTGCTATTGCTATTCGGCCTTGCTCTTCACTTTTGTATTTTTCTCTTTTTTCTTTTTTTTTATCACTTTCTTTTCTCTTTTCCTCGGTATAATCCGAAATTTGGAATTTTTTTGTTTTTTTAGCTATCGAGTTTTTTAAAGTGACTTTCAGTAACTCGGAGAGATTAAAAAAAAAGGGGGGGTTGCTGATTCTGTCCAAAAAAAGGGGGGAATGCACATTTGCTTGAACCAGTTTGCGTGTAACAGTTTTACGTCGTTGAGCACGCATGGATCCTTTGATTATGTCTCGACGAAAATCTGATTGTTGCGAATAACGTATCAAAGCCACTTCCTCGGGTTGATTAGGATTATCATCAT